TTATTTCTCCTTAAAATAGAAAGGCAATATATAATAGATATTTAACTAATTATTTAAAATTAGTTCTATCAGTTGAATCTCAGAAACAACCTTATTACTAAGTATAGCATGAGTTTAATAAACTTTAAATATATATTGTTTAAAGTTTTTATAACTAAAACGAATGATTTAAAGTACTAAATAAATTTAGTACTTTAAATCATTCAATAATTCTTTTATAATAAGAATTACATATTATTCGCTCAATAATTTTTAAATATAATTTATTTAAATAGATCAATCTATTAAATTTATGGTTAATGAATCAAAAAAAACTTTAGATACTAATCTCACAAAATTAGTTAATCAACCTTATAAATACGGTTTTTCAACAACTATTGAAAAAGATATTATTGAAAAAGGTTTAAATGAAAAAGTAATTCACTTAATTTCGCAAAAAAAAAATGAACCTTCATTTCTTTTAGAATTTCGATTAAAAGCTTATAGAAAATGGAAAGAAATGAGATGTCCTGAGTGGGCTCAATTAAAATTTTCTGAAATTAATTATCAAGATATTATTTATTATTCAGCACCAAAGGTAAAAAAAAAATTAAATAGTCTTGATGAGGTTGATCCAGAATTACTTGCAACATTTGAAAAATTAGGAATTTCTTTAACTGAACAAAAACGACTAACGAATGTAGCTGTTGATGCTGTATTCGATAGTGTTTCAATTGCGACTACATTTAAAGAGGAATTAGCAGAATACGGTGTAATATTTTCATCGATGTCTGAAGCTGTTCAAGATTATTCAGAACTTATTGAAAAATATTTAGGTACAGTAGTACCTATTGGAGATAATTATTTTTCAGCATTAAATTCAGCTGTTTTTACAGACGGCTCATTTTGTTATATACCCAAAAATGTAATTTGTCCGCTAGAATTATCTACCTATTTTCGAATAAATGATCAGAAATCTGGTCAATTTGAACGTACATTAATTGTTGCAGATGAAGGTAGTCAAGTAAGTTATTTAGAAGGTTGTACAGCACCTCAATATGATAGTAATCAACTTCACGCTGCTGTTGTTGAACTTATTGCTTTGACGAATGCTAATATCAAATATTCAACAGTTCAAAATTGGTATGCAGGAAATAATTTTGGTCAAGGTGGCGTTTATAACTTTGTAACTAAACGTGGTTTATGTGCAGGGTTAAATGCAAAAATTTCTTGGACACAGGTTGAAACAGGATCTTCTATAACATGGAAATATCCAAGTTGTATTTTAGCTGGTGAAAATACCCAAGGTGAATTCTATTCTGTAGCTTTAACTAATAATTATCAACAGGCAGATACTGGTAGTAAAATGATTCACCTTGGAAAAAATAGTCGTAGTCGAATTGTCTCTAAAGGAATTTCAGCAGGTCAATCTAAAAATACCTACCGTGGATTTGTTAATATTAATAATAAGGCCATTGGGGCTAGAAATTATTCTCAATGTGATTCGTTACTTATTGGAAATTTATCAAATGCAAATACATTTCCTTTTATCTCAGTTCGTAATTCAACAACAAAACTTGAACATGAAGCATCCACATCAAAGATTGGTGAAGAACAAATCTTTTATTTTTTACAACGTGGTATCTCGTTAGAAAAAGGAATCGAACTGATGATTAGTGGCTTTTGCCGCGACGTTTTTACAGAATTACCCTTAGAATTTGCTGCTGAAGCAGATCGTTTATTAAGTTTAAAATTAGAAGGAAGTGTTGGTTAATGAATTCAAACCCCCCAATTTTAGAAATTAAAAATTTAAGAACATCAATTAATGACAACGAAATTTTAAAAGATCTGAATTTAACTATAAATAAAGGTGAAATTCACGCAATAATGGGTCCAAACGGCTCTGGAAAAAGTACATTTTCAAAGGTTGTTGCAGGTCATCCTGCATATGAAGTAATTAGTGGAGATATCTTTTTTAAAGGATCAACTATATTAAATCTTGAACCAGAAGAACGTTCTCACTTAGGTATTTTTCTTGCTTTTCAATATCCAATTGAAATTCCTGGTGTGAGTAATGAAGACTTTTTACGCCTTGCCTATAATTCGAAACAAAAATTCTATAATAAGCCGGAATTAGATCCTATTGAATTTTTTAGTGTAATTAATCAAAAATTAAAACTTGTCGATATGTCTCCCACTTTTTTAAGTCGAAATATAAACGAAGGATTTTCGGGAGGTGAAAAAAAACGGAACGAAATTCTACAAATGATTTTATTGGATTCAGAATTATCAATTTTAGATGAGACAGATTCGGGTTTAGATATTGATGCATTAAAAGTAATTTCTAAAGGAATTAATACATTTATGACTCCTAATAAAGCAATTATTTTAATTACACATTATCAACGATTATTAGATTATGTAAACCCTACCTATGTTCATGTTATGCAGAATGGAAAAATCATAAAAACAGGTTCTGCAGAATTAGCTAAAGAATTAGAAATTAAAGGTTATGAGTGGTTAAAATAAGTAAATTTGAGAAATAAAAATAGAGCTTTTAGATAAAAATAAACCTAAAATTAATAAAAAGCATTTATACTATCTAGTGTTCCTGTATATTTTTTAATATTGGGTAATTTACTAAATTAGTTAAATTTTATGTACCCAGATAATTTTTATTCAAGTACGTTTACATTATTAGCGGAAGCAGAAGTAGGAAAACATTTTTACTGGAATATTGCTGGCTTTCTTGTACATGGTCAAGTTTTAGTAGTAATTTGGTTTGTATTAGCAATTCTATTAATCTTTTCATTTTTAGGAACTAGCAATGCTGATCGTATCCCACATAGTTGGCAAAACTTTATGGAAGCAGCATTAGATTTTGTTACAGATATTGCTCGTGATCAATTAGGTGAAAGCTTTTATCGCGAATGGATACCATTTATTGGTACTTTATTTTTGTTTATTTTTGGATGTAATTGGGCAGGAGCTGTTATTCCTTGGAAATTAATTGAATTACCAGAAGGAGAATTTGCTGCACCGACTAATGACATTAATACAACAGTTGCATTAGCATTGTTAACATCATTCGCATATTTCTATGCAGGCTTAAGTAAAAAAGGTTTAGGGTATTTTAAACGATACATTGCGCCAATTCCTCTTCTTCTACCAATTAATATTCTAGAAGATTTTACAAAACCATTATCCTTAAGTTTCCGATTATTTGGAAATGTTTTGGCTGATGAGTTAACCATTTCTGTATTAACCTCATTAGTGCCATTGGTAATTCCTTTACCAATTATGTTACTAGGTATTTTTGCTGGTTCAGTACAAGCTTTAATTTTCTCAACATTAGCAGCTGCATATATTGCAGAAGCACTTGAGTAAATTATTATTAAATTATATTTTTTCTAAAATTACATTTACATTTATTAATTAAGATTTATTATGGATTCTATTATCTCTGCTGCATCTGTTATCGCTGCTGGTTTAGCTATCGGGTTAGCTGCTATCGGACCTGGTATTGGTCAAGGTAATGCTGCTGGTCAAGCTGTTGAAGGTATTGCTCGTCAACCTGAAGCAGAAAACAAAATTCGTGGTACTTTATTATTAAGTTTAGCTTTCATGGAAGCTTTAACAATTTATGGTTTAGTAGTAGCATTAGCGTTATTATTCGCTAACCCATTTAACGGTTAATAAGATTTTAATTACTAAATATTAAAACCGCATAGATATATTTATATATATATATATATATAGTAATAAATTTTATTATATATATATATACTTGTTAAAAAAATTAATTCTATAGTATAACATATAGATTTTATATGGTTAATCTTTCAATATTAATTTCAAGTTCAGAAGTCAGTGGTCCTGGTGGATTATTTGATATTGATGCAACTTTGCCATTAGTGGCAATTCAATTCATTTTATTAATGATTATCCTTAACGTAATATTATATAATCCTTTACTAACAATTATTGAAGAGCGAAAAGAATATATCTTAAATAATCTAGCAAAGGCTTCTAAAATATTATCGCAAGCAAATGAATTAACTGATCAATACGAACAAGAATTGAATAGCGTCCGTAAAGAAGCACAATTAGAAATTACAAACTCACAAAAAATTCATAAAGAAATTTTGGAAATTGAATTAAATATTTCACAAAAATATATTGATAATTTATTGGATAATATTACAAAAGATCTTTTGGATAAAAAAAATACAGCATTAAATAGTTTAGATGCTATTGTTCAATCATTGTGCATTGAAATTGAAACTAGATTATCAATTTAAATTTTTTGTTAGACGTAATTTTCCTTTTTATAACTGAACAGTTTATATAAAAACTCGAAAACATGGAAAATTTTTCTCAAATTTTTACATTACTTGCCGAAAATGAAGGTATTGGTTTAAATCTTGATATTCTAGAAACCGGTGTACTTAATATTATTGCATTAGTTGCAATTTTAGTTTATACAGGTCGAGACTTTTTAGGTTCTTTATTAGAAGAACGTAAAACCAATATTGTAAAGGGTGTTCAAGATGCTGAAGACAGATTAAATGAAGCAGAGCGCCGCTTAAGCGAAGCTCAAAAGCAATTAAGTCAAGCACAAGTTGTTATTGATGAAATAAAAAATGAAACAATAGCAACAAAAAGAATTTTACTTAAATCTGATGCTGAGCAATCTAAAAAAGATTTGACAACTCGCTTTAGTCGAGCTTTATCAACATTCCGTACTAAAGAACGCCAAATATTTTTAGAAGTTAAACAACAAATCATCTTACTAGTTTTAAAACGTAGTGTAGTTCAAGCTCAACAAACATTTGGGACACAAGAACGAGCAACGTCATTAATTAGTGAAACTATTAATAAATTAGAAGGAGATTTGTTATGAGTAAAAACCCTGTAGCATCAAAAATTGCAGCTCCTTATGCACGTGCATTATATGATTACTCAGTTGAGCAAAATATTATGCACCAAATCACTGCTGATTTTCAAAATTTAGAAGTTTTTTTAACAAAAACTTCTGATTTAACAGAATATTTAGGCAATCCTTTAATTGCTTCAGAGCAAAAACAAGAACTTTTAAAGCAAACACTAGAAAAAGAATTAAATAAAGAAACGTTTAAATTTTTAATTGTTTTAGTAAATAGAGATCGAATCAATTTATTGGAAGCAATTATTGCAAGTTATTTAAACTTAGTTTATAGCGTTGCTTCAATTAAAATGATTGAAGTTTCTACAGCGTTTGCATTTACAAATTTACAAAAAAATACATTAATTAAAAAACTAAAAGAACTAACAAAGGCCAGAGAAATTCGGTTAGTTATTACTGTTGATCCAAGCCTTATTGGCGGTTTTTTAATTAAAACGAATTCAAAAGTAATTGATTTTACAGTTAAAAATCAATTACAAAAATTAGCTAAGCATTTGGATAGTGTTTTAGAAATTTAAAAACAACTAAAATCTTTTATTAACTTTTTACCTTAAAAAATAATACAATGATAAATATTCGTCCAGACGAAATTAGTAGTATTATCCGTGAACAAATTGAAAAGTATGATCAAGATGTTAAAGTAGAAAATGTCGGTACTGTCCTACAAGTAGGTGACGGTATTGCGCGTGTTTACGGTCTTGACCAAGTAATGAGTGGTGAGCTTTTAGAATTTGAAGATAAAACTATAGGTATTGCATTAAACTTAGAAAACGATAATGTTGGTGTAGTATTAATGGGTACAGGTCGTCAAATTTTAGAAGGTGGGACAGTTAAAGCAACTGGTAAAATTGCTCAAGTTCCAGTAGGAGAAGAGTTTTTAGGCCGAGTAGTAAATCCATTAGGTACACCAATTGATGGGAAAGGTGATATTGCGGCAGCTGATACACAATTATTAGAAGCAATGGCTCCTGGAATTATTAGTCGTAAATCTGTATGTGAACCATTACAAACGGGAATTACGTCAATTGATGCTATGATTCCAATTGGACGAGGTCAACGTGAGTTAATTATTGGGGATCGTCAAACAGGTAAAACATCAATTGCGGTTGATACAATTATTAACCAAAAAACTGAAGATGTAGTTTGTGTTTATGTAGGTGTTGGTCAAAAAGCTTCGACAGTCGCTCAAGTTGTAAATGTACTTGAAGAAAAAGAGGCAATGTCGTATACAATTATTGTATCAGCAAGTGCAAATGATCCTGCTACTTTACAATATATTGCTCCATACGCGGGTGCAGCATTAGCTGAATACTTTATGTATAACGGTAAAGCAACATTAGTGATTTATGATGATTTAACGAAACAAGCAATGGCTTATCGTCAAATGTCATTATTACTTCGCCGTCCTCCAGGACGTGAAGCTTATCCTGGTGATGTATTCTATTTACACTCACGTTTATTAGAAAGAGCTGCTAAACTTAGTGATGAATTAGGTGGTGGTAGTATGACAGCATTACCAGTTATTGAAACACAAGCGAGTGACGTTTCTGCATATATTCCAACAAATGTAATTTCAATTACTGATGGTCAAATCTTCTTATCGAATGATTTATTCAATTCAGGTATTCGTCCAGCAATTAACGTAGGTATTTCAGTATCACGTGTAGGGTCAGCAGCTCAAACAAAAGCAATGAAGAAAGTAGCTGGTAAATTAAAGCTAGAATTAGCTCAATTTGCTGAGTTAGAAGCATTCTCTCAATTTGCATCTGATTTAGATGAAGCAACTCAAAAACAATTAGCGCGTGGTACTCGTTTACGTGAAGTATTAAAACAACCACAAAATTCACCGTTATCTGTTGCGCAACAAGTTGCTTTAATTTATACAGGTATTACAGGAAGCTTAGATGATTTAGCGGTAAGTGATGTTAAAAAATACTGTGCTGCATTATTAGACTATTTAAGTACATCAAGTAAATCTTATTTAGAGCTTGTAGGCGAAACAAATCAGTTTACTGAAGAAGCTGAAACATCATTAAAAGAAGCTATTGTTGAAGCAAAAGAAGTATTTATGAAAAATAAATAAGTCAAAATTTTAAAATATAAAAACAATTTATTTATAAATTGTTTTTATATTTTAAAATTTTTTATTTGGGTCAAACTATTTAAAAAATTTTAATATCTTAACATGTTAAGATAGAAAATTAACTATTAATAACTAAATTTTTTAATTTAATGTTGTTAAATCAAATAATTTTTATTATCTTCAGTTATAATAATATCATAGATAACTTTTTTCTAGTTTAGTTGTAAGAAAGTCAAAAACCATTATTTATATTTAAGGAATGAATTACTATGGCATTACCATGGTATCGTGTTCATACTGTTGTTTTAAATGATCCTGGTAGATTAATTGCAGTACATTTAATGCATACAGCATTAGTTGCAGGTTGGGCTGGATCAATGGCATTATACGAACTTGCTGTATTTGATCCGTCTGATCCTGTATTAAATCCAATGTGGCGTCAAGGTATGTTTGTTATGCCTTTTATGACTCGTTTAGGTATTACGGATTCTTGGGGTGGTTGGAGTATTACAGGAGAAAGTGTATCCAATCCTGGAATTTGGAGTTTTGAAGGAGTAGCATTATCACATATTATCTTATCGGGTATGTGTTTCTTAGCAGCTATTTGGCACTGGGTTTATTGGGATTTAGAATTATTCCGTGATCCACGAACAGGAGAACCTGCATTAGATTTACCAAAGATTTTTGGTATCCATCTATTCTTATCTGGTTTATTATGTTTTGGCTTTGGTGCTTTCCATGTAACAGGCTTATTTGGACCTGGAATTTGGGTTTCCGATGCATATGGTATTACTGGAAAAGTACAACCAGTTGCTCCAGCTTGGGGTGCAGATGGATTTAATCCGTTTAACCCAGGCGGTATTGCAGCACATCATATTGCCGCAGGTATTTTTGGTATTTTTGCAGGGATCTTCCACTTAACAGTTCGTCCACCTCAACGTTTATACAGAGGTTTACGAATGGGTAATATTGAGACTGTTTTATCTAGTAGTATTGCCGCAGTATTCTTTGCAGCTTTTGTTACATCGGGTACAATGTGGTATGGTGCAGCAGCAACTCCTATTGAATTATTTGGTCCAACGCGTTACCAATGGGACAGTGGTTACTTCCAACAAGAAATTGAACGTCAAGTAGAAACATCAGTAAGTGAAGGTTTATCGGAAAGTCAAGCTTGGTCACGTATTCCTGATAAATTGGCTTTTTATGATTACATTGGAAATAATCCAGCAAAAGGTGGTTTATTCCGTGCAGGTCCTATGGACAAAGGTGATGGTATCGCTGAAGCTTGGTTAGGACATCCAATTTTCCGAGATAAAGAAGGTCGTGAATTAACAGTTCGTCGAATGCCAGCTTTCTTTGAAACATTCCCTGTTATCTTAGTAGATAAAGATGGTATTATTCGTGCTGATATCCCATTCCGTCGAGCAGAATCAAAATATAGTATTGAACAAGTGGGTGTAACTGTTGATTTCTATGGCGGAAAATTAAATGGTCAAACATTTAAAGATGCACCAACAGTTAAAAAATTCGCTCGAAAAGCTCAATTAGGTGAAGTGTTTGAATTTGATAGAACAAGTTTAGAATCTGACGGCGTATTCAGAAGTAGTCCACGTGGTTGGTATACTTATGGCCACGCTAATTTTGCTTTATTATTCTTCTTTGGTCACTTATGGCATGGGGGTCGTACAATCTTCCGTGATGTATTTACAGGTATTGGTGCTGAAGTAACAGAACAGGTTGAATTTGGTGCATTCCAAAAACTTGGTGACAAATCAACTAAAAAGCAAGGTGCTGTATAAAGTATAGTCTTTGTTTTTTAAATCTATTCAAAATTAAACAGGATTAAACAATGGAAGCCTTAGTTTACACATTTTTACTTATTGGTACTTTAATGGTAATTTTCTTCGCAGTATTCTTCCGAGAAAGTCCACGAATTATTAAAAAATAAAACCATCAATTTGGTTTTATTTTTTAATCTTCGTGTTCTTCAAATGGATCACGTAAATTTTTAGAAGCGGGTCCAAATGCGGTATAAATTGAATACGTAGTAATACCTAAAAGTAAACTTGATACAAAAATTACAATAATAGTTGCTGTTTCCATGTTATATAAATTACTTAAATTAACATTTTAGTATTATATAACATGTAATAGAAAAATTAATTTATTAAAAATAGAAAATATTTTTATGGCATTAAGAACAAGATTAGGTGAGATTTTACGCCCATTAAATGCTGAATATGGGAAGGTTATTCCTGGTTGGGGAACAACTCCAATTATGGGTATAGTAATGGTAGCATTTTTAATATTTTTATTAATTATTTTACAAATCTATAATTCATCTTTAATTATCGAAAATGTTGATGTCGATTGGGCAAATGGTATTGTATAATCTATAATGGTTTAGAATCATACATAATAGATAGATAATTTAAAAGGCTTTAAAATCCTTTTAAATTATAAAAGTTTAAATTAATCTCAGAATATATACTATGGATATTATCAGTTTAGGTTGGGCAGGCCTAATGACAATGTTTACTTTTTCATTAGCTTTAGTAGTTTGGGCCCGAAATGGTTTCTAAATTTTGAAACTTTGTAACAATTAAAAATTTTAAATATTATGGCATTAGTTCTAAAAATTTTCCCGTATGCAAGTCCAGAAATAGTTAGCGCAGCAGTAATATCATTTTTCATGGTATTATTTGGTCTTTCATTAGGCTTTGCTTTATTAAAAGTTCAAGGTGAATAAAAAATATTTAATAATAATATAATAAATATTATTATTAAATATATGCTCTACAAATAAAACGTTAAAACGGGACTGACGAGACTCGAACTCGCAACTTCCGCCGTGACAGGGCGGTGCTCTAACCAATTGAACTACAATCCCTAAAATAATTATGTACTAGCTATTGTAGTAGCACAATTAAGAAATGTCAACTTTTTTTAGTTTTTCAATAAAGGAGAAACAGGGATTCGAACCCTGGGTACAAATAATTATACGATAGATTAGCAATCTATTGCTTTCGACCACTCAGCCATTTCTCCTTAATCAATAAAACCAAGTATCTTATCTTTCGAAGTAGATGGCTCTGGTGGGATTTGAACCTACGACCTTGGGCTTATGAGTCCCCTGCTCTAACCACTGAGCTACAGAGCCTTATACTACTTTGACCTGCTAGTATTGTAGCATACTTTACCTAATTAGAGTCAAGTATTTTACTATTTTTACTTTATGATTTGATTTAAATTACAATTTTTATTTTTAATTAAATCTTCAACTCAATATATAATTGTATTAAAATACTTACTTATTACTTTAATTTTTATATGAATAATTTTTGGACTAATATTTTAAGATATCCAAGATTTTTTATTAGTAGTCTAGCCGGCTTAATATTAGTTATCTTAACCCCTTTTAAAAATTTATTTAAAACATCTAAACTACGAATTTTTTTAATTTTAGTTCTTCTATTCTTTTTTATTAGTTTATTTGTAATTTTAAGAAATATGGTTGGTTTCTAATTTTTTATTTTAAAAAAATAAATAATACTGCCATAAATTTTTAAAAACTAAATTATATATATATACATATATAATATTAGTAATTTATTTGGGCCGAGTTGGATTTGAACCAACGTAGCATAACGCAGCGGATTTACAATCCGCCCCCTTTAACCACTCGGGCACCGACCCTTCATATCTTATATTAACAAATAACATTAAAGAACACAATATTAGAATCATTAGAAATATTTAGAGTAGGATTCTAATATTGACGTTCCGTTTATTTTTAGTTATAAATATATATAACTATAAATTAAGAATTAATGGGTAATTAACTCAGTGGTAGAGTGTCTGCCTTACAAGCAGAAGGTCACAGGTTCAAATCCTGTATTACCCATACTTCTAGTAAACAAGGGCCTATCGTCTAACGGATTAGGACAGAAACCTTCTAAGTTTCCAATGTAGGTTCGATTCCTACTGGGCCTATCATACAAATAACTATTTACTTAAGATTATTATTACTATTCTTTAGTTTATAAAACCTACTTAGTCATGGTATATTACATACAGAAAAACTAATCTAAAGATTACAATAGCTGGTGAAGGGATTTGAACCCCCAACCTACGGATTACAAATCCGTTGCTCTACCATTGAGCTACACCAGCTTTTACAGTTTTTTATTCTTTCTAAGAAATTATTTAACTAGATATTATAATTAATATTCTAAAAAAGCAAGAGTTCAGATGCCAATTTTTATGTGGCATCTGATTAGTAATTAGTGTTAGTCAGAAATTATTTATGAATGAAAAATTTATTTCCATTTGATTAACTGATTCTTGATTTTCCTAGATTAATGCTATCTGTTAATGATTTTAAAATTAATTTAATAGAACGAACTGCATCATCATTTCCTGGAATTGGAATGTCTACTAAATCAGGATCACAATTTGTATCTAAAATTGAAACGATTGGAATATTTAATTTTCGGCATTCGCGAATAGCAGTTATTTCTCGTTTTTGATCAACAATAATTACAATATCCGGTATCGTTTCCATATCTTTAATACCATCTAAATGCTTTCTTAGTTTCTCTAATTCTTTTCGTCGTAAACTTGCTTCTTTTTTCGGTAATAAATTAAAAGTTTCATCTGCTTCATCTTGCTCTAATTTCTTTAAGCGAGCAATACGACTTTTTAATGTAACCCAATTCGTAAGCATTCCTCCTAACCAACGATGATTAACATAATAACAATTACAACGCTTTGCTTCTTGAGCTATCAAAGTACTTGCTTGTCGTTTTGTGCCAACAAATAAAAAGGTCTTTTTTTGTTCAGCAGCGGACTGTAAATATGTATTTGCTTCTTTTAATAATTGTGCAGACTGTACTAAATCTAAAATATGAATATTGTTGCGTTCCGTATAAATGTACGGAAACATTTTAGGATTCCAACGATAAGCTTTATGTCCAAAATGAACACCAGCTTCTAAAAATTGGGCTAAACTTATATCAGCCATAGAATTTTATAACTCCTTACTTAAAACTCAACATTTATATTATAGAGGTTAACAGATAGGTTAGAAAATCGTCTAGGTTTTTAGATTAAATCTTTTTTAAACTTTCTGACTCTATATTTAATTTTTTAATGTTAAGTCCTGGTTTTTTAAAATTATTTACATAATTTTGTGAACCTGTACCTGCAGGTATTAAATGACCGATAATAATATTTTCTTTTAAGCCCCGTAACCAATCAATACGGCCTTCAATAGCTGCTTTTGTTAATACTCTTGTTGTCTCTTGGAAACTTGCGGCTGATATAAAGCTTGGATTATTTAGTGCAGCTTTCGTGATTCCTAATAAAAATGGAACATAATAAGCTGGACGTTTTTGATGACTTATAACAATATCATTAATATATTGCATATGATAAAGATCTATTACTTCACGTGGTAAAAGAGGTGTATCTCCTTCGTGTGTAATTAAAACTTTCGTCGTCATTTGTTTAATAATGACTTCAAGATGTTTATTAGCAATTGAAACCCCTTGTGATTCATAGACAGATTGAACTAAATTCAAAATTAGCGCTTGAACTTTTTTAAAGCTTCTATAACTGGCTTCATAATTATTCATTAGTCTATAATATGTTACACGCGAATCTTTATCGCAAAATAATTGTTTTATAATTCCATAATAATTAAAATAAACTTTTAATAATCTATGTGGATTAATTTTTTCATTTTCTTTAATTGGTGTTCCTAATTTACGAAAATCAAAATTCGGATCAATACTTGTTTTTTGAATTAATAAACTTTTTTTTTGGTTAATTGATACCTGTTTATTTGCTGGTCTTTTTTTTCTTGCTTCCAATAGTTCCTCTATTCTTGGTAAACCTTGAACAATATCACCAGTAATTTCTTTTTCAAAATTTAATAAGCCAATTGTTTGACCATTTTCAACAAAATCACCATTTTTACAATAAACACTATTCATTTCTTGTTCAAAGTAATCATCAGTTATTGAATGAATACCAATTGATTTATTAAAGGGGTAATTTAAAAATTTAACTAATATTAAAGCATTCTTCGATAAATTAGAGTTTTTTACTTTATTTGTTATCAATTCGGAACTTTTTAAAAACATTGATATACATTTTTGGCGATCCAATTCAACTTTTGGAATAATTTTCGACGAGTATTTACTCTTTAGTTCAAGATTATTAATAATAAATTTCCAATCTTGATCATCATTTTGATTTAATTTATTTTTTGTTATTAAAAATTTTTTAATATATATCGGAACTGTCGAACTATAAAGTTTTCCATTTTTTTTTAAAAACATTTTTGAAAATTCTAGTTTCAAGCCTTCGCATTTTTGTTCAAATCGTGGAATCCATAATTGTTTTGCTACTAATCGTTTAGTTATATCATAATAATTTAATGAAAACAATGATTTTAGTTGTTTTAGTTCATTAAAAGATAATGCTGATGTTGAATAATCAAGATTAATTATTTTATATTGTAAATCAGTTTTTTCATTTGAATCTTCATTTTTACAATTAGGGAAAAAGTATGGACGACCTTTTTGAATTGTTAAAAATTGTCCATTATCGATAATAATTTTTCCTGTTTGATTAACGTTAATATTATTAATTAATAAATTGTTAATCGTCTTGTCTTTTGCTTCTATTTTTGGGATTGTTAAACAATCGTCATTCGAAATTAAAAAGATTTGTTTTTGAATATTTGATTTTGATTTTAATTTTACAACTTCTAGGGATTTAAATGTAATTGCTTCAAAGTAACCTAATGTTGTATATAAATCAACAAATTGTTTCGCTTCGACTACTAAACAAGATTCTATATTTGTATATTTTAAATGTGCAGGAATATAATTATTTAGATAAAGTTTTTCAGAGAGTAAAAATACTACATTTTGTTTTTGCTGGTTGTTTAATAACTGAATGTTCACATTATTTTTGGAACAATTTTTTGGCTTTAATTTGAGAATATTAGAGACTAAATCAAGATTATTTGCAGTTTTAAGTTTTTGAGTTGATTTACATAAATAATTAATTTTATTTGTTCCATTAAATATGGATTCAATTTTCGACTTTTGACCAAAAATATTTTTTAATACCTTTACTCGTGGAATTTCATAAATTTCCAGAGGACGAATTAGTAATTGATCAATGGATTTTCCGACTAAACGTTCACACAGCGATGGTTGAAGAATTTTAATAGTATTTAAAATTATTTCGCCTGGATAGAAAACTTTTTTATCGAAATGTTCAAATCCTTTTCCTTGGTACACTAACCCAGATTTAATTGAAATTTCATTGATTAGATTATTTGTATGAAAAACTTGAATAATTCCACCTGTTTTTGATAATATATTTGGAATAATTTCAAAATTTTTTGAAATAAAATTACCATGTTCTGCTAGTAAAATACTCTTATCACAATTTAATTGATAAGTTTCTTCTGACATCCAAATTAAAGATCTATGAGAAATTTTCTTTTTTGTAGTCGGTCGTAACGCGAATTGATTAATTTTAATTGGATAATCATAACAAAGTTTATTTATTTCGTTTTGATTATTTGAGATAAAGGTATTAGATTTTGCTGTTAAACATTGATCCAAATTGTATTGATATGGAAGAAAATAAAAGAACGTATGATTCAGACGAACAGTATTGTTTAAAACTTTTTGATCATAATATGCAATACCACCAGTTAAAGTTTTAAATTTATTTGTAATTAACGTTCCAAAATAATTGTGTTTTTTTATTTGTAAAAAGGTTTTTGAGTTTTTTACTTTTAAATTAAAAATATAATTTAAATTATTAAAGGTTAATAAATAATCTTTATTATTGACAAAAGACGAAAGCTTTTGAATTTGAGCATTCAATAACGAATAACTATTATTAATAATTTGAATATCTCGTTGAACTAAGTTTTTTTTATTATTAATGGACTTGATAAATCCAGCATAATGATTAATTATTTTAGTTCGAAAAATATAACTATTCTTATTAATTTTATGATCCGTATAAAAATTTAGAAATGAATTCATCGGAGCTTGGTAAACTTGTCCTGATAAAATCCATAAAAGTTTATTTCGATTAATAAAATTACTTTTGTTTTTCAATCGAGGTAAAAAAATTTCACCTGAATTATGACTATAGACTGGTTTTATTTCAGTTCGAATTTGCTTTTCACTATTTGATAATTCTCCTATAATTACATCCTTTTTAATATATTGATTATTTTTAATAAATAATATTGTATTTCGAAGCAATTCCACTTCTATAAAATCATCACTTTTTTCTTCAGGAATTATAATCAATGAACCTGAATTTTTCGTAAGTAAAACATCTTCACCACGATTTGTTCGAAGTGTTGCCATCTTTAAAATTTTTCCAAATTTAATAACACCACTAATTGGACTAATAATTTGTTGGCTTGCTTCGGATGTAAAAATTCCTCCAGTGTGAAAGGTACGCATTGTTAATTGCGTACCGGGTTCACCTATAGATTGACCAGCTAAAATTCCAATTGCTTCACCAATTTCAACTAAATTTTCATTAGCTAAATCCCAACCGTAACATTTTTGACAAATTGATCTATATAAACTACATGTTAAAGGTGATCTAATATAAAAACTTTCAATATTTTTTTCTTTGAATGTTCGAATTAAATTTGGAGTTATTTGTGTGTCAATATTTGCAATTAATTCTTTTGTTTGAGGATCATAAATTGGTTTATTCAATAAACGTCCTACTATTTGATCATAAATCGATTTAATAATTTGTGTTTTATTTTTTAAATTAGAGAGTAAGAATGAATGGGTTGTTAAGCAATTCTTTTCTCGTATTATAATATCTTGAGCGACATCAATTAATCGTCTAGTTAAATAACCTGAATTTGCAGTTTTTAACGCAGTATCAACAATTCCTTTACGTGCACCATAACCTGACATTAAATAATCAGTAATTGTTAATCCTTCCCGAAAATTTTTTTTGATTGGTAATTTCATAATTTCACCACTTGGATCAGACATTAATCCTCTCATACCAACAAGTTGACGTACTTGCGATAGGTTCCCTCGGGCTCCTGAAAAAGCCATTATATATACTGAATTTAATGGATCATAAGTTTTAAAATAAGATACTACTTCGTCTTTTAATGATTCACTTGTTAAATTCCAAGTATCAATTATTTTTTGAAATCGCTCCACATCAGTAATTTTACCTTTTAAACAAATCTTTTCTGCATTCAAAATTTCTTGATTTGCTTTTTGTAACATTAAATCTTTAATAAATGGAACCTTTAAATCTTCAATACTAATTGATATACCAGCTTGACTTGCATATTTAAAACCTAAATACTTCAATTCATCTGCTAAAGAACATGCTTGCATTGAGTCATATTTTGTAAAGCTCCATGCTAACAGTTGTTTTAGTTGTTTTTTACTAATAAGAGTATTTTGATAAATATAATTTTTCATAAAAGTTTACTTTTTTGTAATTAAACTAATTTAGTTTTTATAAAAGATTCAATGTTTTTTGAATTGTGTAATTAAAAATGACTCGTCCTGTCGTTGTCTGTAAATATTGAACAATTATGTTATCATTTTTATCTTTTCGGATTTGAACATTCTCATAATACTCAATATAACTTTGATCATTTAAGTCAATACGATGAATTAACTTTAATGATTTTGAAAGTTCACCAATATAACGAATCCAAATTGTTGCATGTAACTCAATTTGTTCTTGGTTATATGCTAGAATTACATCTTCTAAAGATATAAAATAATGATTTGAACCCAACAAACCTTTAATATTTTGAACGGTTAAATAATAACATCCTAATACCATATCTTGACTTGGCATAATAATTGGTTCACCATTTGCTGGTGATAAAAAATTATGTGGTGCTAACATTAACATATAACATTCAGCTTGTGCTTCTAGTGATAATGGGAGGTGAACTGCCATTTGATCACCATCAAAATCCGCGTTAAAAGCCGAACAAACTAATGGATGTAATTTAATAGCTCGGCCTTGAACCAGGATTGGTTCAAACGCTTGAATACCTAAACGATGTAAAGTTGGTGCTCGGTTTAAAAAGATTGGATGATTAGCTAAAATCTTTTCAACGACCTGATCAACGGTAGATTCATTTTGTTGAATTAAATTTTTTGCAATTTTCATATTACTTGCAAATCCTTGATTTATTAATTCACGAATAATAAATGGTTGAAATAGTTCTATTGCCATTTCATAAGGTAAGCCACATTGATTTAATTTTAAACTTGGTCCAACTACTATGACAGAACGACCTGAATAATCAACTCGCTTTCCTAATAAATTTTGACGGAACCGACCATGTTTCCCTTTAATAATATCAGATAGTGATTTTAATGGTCGATTATTAGCACTTAATGCAATTTTTCCCCGTTTCCCATTATCAATTAGGGTATCAACAGCCTCTTGCAGCATTCTTTTTTCATTTCGAATAATTAATTGTGGAGCGTCTATTTCTAACAGTCGAAGTAATCTATTATTTCGAGTTATAATTCGACGATATAATTCATTTAAATCCGAAGTTGCAAATCGTCCTCCTTCTAATTGAATCATAGGTCTTAAAGCAGGTGGAATAACAGGTAAAATTGTAATAATCATCCACGCGGGATTTGAACCAGTAGCTAATAAATTTTCCAAAATACGAATGCGCTTAATTGATTGATCTTGTAATCTATAAATTCGTTGATATTCCCATTTTCGTAATGATTTTTGTAGTACGTTACTGCAACAAGTAATGAAATTTCTTGTATAATTAATTTCATCATTTAAATTAAGTCGTTCCAACTCTTTTTTAATTAATACTGCTCCAATTAAATAATGTGGGGTAGTTCTTAATAAGTATTTTGGTGTATTTCTACGTCTATTTTGGGGCTTTGGCTTTGCATACGGCTTTAACGGATAACCAGTTAATCTAAGGGCCCGACACCGACGATATTTTTGTAGATCCCAATGAAGACCATAGAAAGAAATTTCATCTTCTGCAATAAAATAAGCTAATGATGATAATTTTATCCGTTTAATCCGTCCATCCCAAAGATTTAACTCTCCAGATTTTTTTCGTTTTATTTTTTGCTTTGAGTCAAATCTATAGTCTTGAAGTAACTCACCAATTAAATCTGATTTAAGTATTTTCGAGATATACATTTGATAATTTTCTAACGTAGTTTTCTCTTCTTTCTTATTTTCCGATTCAAGTGTAACTTGTGAGAGTATATATTTAGAAAAAGCAAACCATGTTATCGCTGTATTTAATGTTTTTTCACATTGTTCAACTTCTAATAATAACGCCATATAATTTGGTCGGCTATTAATATACCAAACATGTGTAACAGGATAAATTAAATTAATATGACCCATGCGATGACGACGAACCCTTGACTCTGTTAATTCAACACCACAACGTTCACAAATAAGGCCATCATACCGAACCCGTTTATATTTCCCACATGCACATTCAAAACTTTTACTAGGTCCAAAAATTCTTTCACAAAATAATCCATCCATCTCTGGTTTAAATGTTCGATAATTAATTGTTTCAGATTTTTGAACTTCGCCAACAAATTGACCATTTGGAAGTCGACGATGAGACCATTGAAATATGCGAATTGGAGACGCTAATTTTATTTTTATATAATCAAACTCTTTTTCAGATCTTGTCATTTTAAGTATTTTAAATTCCGATTTTTAAAAAGATATATTATCTAGGTTTGAGGTTGGTGGAAAAGTTTTTGATAATGGATCATACTTTTCAATTAAGTTAACTTCAACTTCATACGATTGAGGTGAACTAAATTTATCAATTCGATAGGTACTAATATCCAATCCAATTGATCGTAATTCCTGTAATAAGACTTTAAAAGATTCAGGAATTCCAGATGTTGGAATGGGTTGACCTTTTACAATCGCATTTAATGTTTCATTTCGGCCTTGCATATCATCCGATTTAATAGTTAAAAGTTCTTTTAAAGTAAAGGCTGCACCAAAACCTTCTAATGCCCAAACTTCCATTTCACCAAATCGCTGTCCTCCATGTTGAGCCTTTCCTCCTAATGGTTGTTGCGTTATTAGTGAATAGGGTCCAGTAGCTCTTGCATGCATTTTATCATCAACTAAATGAATCAATTTAAGCATATATGCATTTCCGACTGTAATTGGATTCTCAAATTCTTTACCTGTTCTTCCATCAATTAAAACCATTTTTCCAGGTGAATATGGATTAAAAAGCCATGCTTGATCTGTTGCGATTGAAGCTTGTCGTAATTTTTTATTAATTAAAATTCGTGAAATTTCTTGTCCATACATTTCATCAAATGGTAAGATTTTAAAGCGTCGATTTAATTTGTGACCAGCTAACCCTAATAAACATTCATATAGCTGTCCAACATTCATCCTTGATGGAACTCCCAATGGATTTAAAATGATATCAATAGGTGTACCGTCTGGTAAAAATGGCATATCTTGTCGAGGTAAGATTCTTGAAATAATTCCTTTATTTCCATGTCGACCTGCAATTTTATCTCCCACTTGAATCTTCCTGATTTGTGCAATAAAAATTTGAATTTTTTCAAATTTATATGCCAGTTTTGTTCGACGATTAAATGTAAGTGTTTCAATAACACGACCATACTCACCATCTGGCATTCGAATTGATGTATCTCGTACACCTTTTGCTTTAGCTCCAAAAATTGCTCGTAATAATTTTGATTCAGGTAATTGTTCAGAATCATCTTTAGCAATTACTTTTCCTACTAAAATGTCACCTGGTTTAACAAATGTTCCAGTAGCAACAATTCCATCATCATTTAGATGTTGAACATCTGAGAAACTTAGATTAGGAATATTGTTTGTAGTTTGCTCACATATTTCAGCTGTTCGATCAATTTCAATATCATACCGTCCAATATGAATAGAAGTAAAAACATCTTCATAAACTAATCTTTCGTTAATTAAAATGGCATCTTCAAAATTATATCCTTGCCATGGCATATAAGCGATTAAAACATTTTGTCCTAATGAAAGTTCATTATTAGTAATTCCTGGTCCATCTGTTAGTATTTGCCCTGACCTAACTTTTTCTCCTTTCCATACAATAGGACGTTGATTAATACACGTTTCTTGATTTGATCGTTGATACTTCTGCAAATTATATTTTAACTTTCGTCCAAATTTGTTTTTAATGACAATTTTATCTGCTGTTACAGCATCAATAATACCAGGTTGTTGAGCATTGAGTGTCAAACCAGAATCTATTGCAATTTGATTCTCTAATCCTGTTCCAACTATAGGTTTTTGAGGTAAAATTAATGGAACAGATTGCCGCTGCATATTTGAACCCATTAAAGCTCGATTTGCATCATCATGCTCAAAGAAAGGTATTAAAGAAGCTGCCACTGAAAATACTTGAATAGGAGAGATTGCAATAAAATCGACTTCAAATGGTGTAACTGCTACAAAATCTTGTTTATAGCGAACTGCGATTAAATTTTTTATTAAATAATTTTCATCATTTGTAGGTATATCTGCTGGTGCAATTTTATACAAATCTTCAATATCTGCAGTCAGATAAATTGGTTTTCCAGTTCTAATAACTTTCCCATTTATAACACGCCAAAATGGGGTTTCTAAAAATCCTGAATTATTTACACGGGCACATGTCGTTAATGAAGCAATTAACCCTACATTCTGTCCTTCTGGGGTTTCTATAGGACAAATTCTTCCATAATGACTTGGGTGAATATCTCGTACAGCAAAGCTAATTCGATCACGATCAAATCCTCCTGGCCCTAATCCACTAATGCGTCGTCTGTGCGTTAGAGATGATAATGGGTTAGTTTGATCCATATATTGAGATAACTGGCTTGATCCAAAAAATTCTTTTATTGTTGCTCCTACGATTGTAAAACTTGAAAGTTGCCCTGAATCCGTTTTATTAATTTGGCTTTGCAATGTTCTCGATAATCGTTGAAAACCAATACGAAATAAATTCTGAAGTAATTCGCCCACAGAACGAACTCTACGATTTTTTAAATGGTCAATATCATCTCCAATCGTTTTAGAGATAGATAAGTTTATTAAATAATCAATAATAGCAAAAATATCTTCATACGTAATAGTTTGAAGTTGATGTGTAATTTTTAAATTTAAACGTTGGTTTATTTTAAATCTACCAATTTTTCCTAATCGATAATAATTTGGATCAAAAATTCGAGAAAATTCTGAAATGTTTTGATAATAATCGGAATTTAAATCAAATCTTAATAAAGGCTCTTGTGAGTAAATTGAATTTGTTAAAAAAGTTTTATTAAAATAGAAAAAATCTGAGTGTTGTAAATTCCGACAAATTTCTAAATTTGTTAATCCCATTTCTTTTAATAAATGAATAACCGGTTTTTGCGTTACTTTATCAATTTGAATAATTACTTCATCTTCCTGGTTTTTAATCGGATATTTGTAAAGATTAATTTTTGTATTTTTTTGGAATCCGAACCGAATCCATGAACCATATTCTGGAATTAAAATAGCGGTATAAAGATCCTTTTCCTCATATTTTTGTTTATATAAATCTTTGATTGAATGTTCGTCTTTATATTGAAGAATTTGCGATTTTGTTTTTAAATATTTATGTTTTTTATTTTTTTGGTTTTGAATCCAACTTATATAAATTTTCTCTTTTTCTCTTTTTGTTAAATTATATTTAATTGGTTCTTTTAAACTTATAGAAAAATATAACGTTGGCTTTAAATTTTTATTTTTAATTATGTTTGTAATTTCGTTAATTTTATAATTCGTTCTTTGAATATCAGTTTTTAAGAAATTAAAACTATTTATTTTGTTCAAAGTTTTTATTATTTTAATTGGAATTAAATGGAATTTTATTGGTGTGTTCTGTTGATACTTGTCCAGTAGCTTATCATAATTTTTTTGAATTTTTTCTTGTTTGATTTGAGAAGTAATTTTTGATTTTAATAAAATCTGGAAATTCTTAAATTTATTTTTTTTTTCGAAATCTTTCTGATTATTTTTTAAAATTGTATATTTGATTAATGTTTTTAATAGAATATTAAAATAACTTAATAATTGATTTGAATTTTGACTATTTAATTCATTTTGTTTTAGCTTTAACCATTGTAAAAAGATTTTAACTCGTTTTAATTTTGTTTGTACTGGAAAAGTGGTTAAGATGATTCTATAAATTTTAAAGAACTCAAGAAAATAAAGACTGAAATTAGCTTCGTTTTGTTTTAAATAATTAAATGAGTAATTAAAAACGGATTGTTTTGTCCAATACCAATTTATCTTATTTTCTTTTTCCGGAAAATAAAATTTCTGTTTTGAATTTGGTATTTTTAAAGATTGTAAAATTGTTGAAGCATAGTATTTTGATTTTTTTTTTGTAAAATATAACATTTGCTCACCTATAAGTGCTTCACCAGATGGGGCAAATGACTGTAATTTATGAATATCACTTGAACGACGACGCTTAATTCGTTTTCTTTTTTTCTGATTTTTATTTTTTTCAAAATAAATACCTGGACTTCGAATAATTTGACTAACAATAACTCGTTCACATCCATTTATTATGAATGTAGCTGCTGTTGTCATTAACGGTAAATTTACAATAGGAAATGTATTATGGTATTTAATACTATTTGTTTTTTTATTTCGAACCTCTAATGGAATAACTAATTGTGCTGCATAATTTGCTGTATATTTTTTGGCTCGGGTTATATTATAAGGAGGTTTTACTAAATTATATTCTTGTCCAAATAGAATGTATTCTGTATTATGACTAAAATCATGAATATTTGAAAAACCAACTAATTCCTCGCTTAAACCTTGAGCAATAAACCAACAGAAACTGACTCTTTGCATCTCAATAAAATCAGGTAGAGCTGTAACATAGTTCATATTTTTTTTCATAATCTTTATTCTTAATTAGTTTTTTAAATTAAAGAATTTAATATAACATTTAAGGAAATTTCAAATAATTATTTGAAATTTCCTTAAATGTTATATTTTTAATTACTATCAATAAGTTTTAATTGTGTTGCTAATTTCATTTTTTTACGAGCAGCTGTATTTTTATGAAACACATTTCTTTTTGTACCTTTGTCCAGTAAACTATATAGTGAACTTAATGAAGTTTTTGCTTTTTCCTTATCGGTAGGATTTTGTGATGCTTTAAATAACTCAATATTTTTTAAATATAGTTTTGTTAATGTTCTCACAGAGCTTTTATAAAAACGATTTTGTCTTTGATTTCGTTTAGCAATACTAATACGTTTTTCTGCAGATTTATTATTTGCCATAAAAATATATAATCAATTCTTTAAATTTTTAATTAAATATATAAGAGTAATAAAATATAATATATTTACGAAAAAATTAAAAGTTTTTTTAATAAAATTTTAAAAACTGATTTAAATTTTAAAGCAAACATCTTTAAACTCTTGCCAAAATAAAAACTTAGCTATATAATTACTTATTAAAATAATATTAAACATTACTCGTATCGTATTACAGAAATTTATATGGCAAAAAATAAAGGCACTCGTATTTTAATTACGTTAGAGTGTACAGAATGTCGATCAAATACAAATAAACGTTCCGCAGGTGTATCTCGCTATACAACGCAAAAAAACCGTCGTAATAACCCAGATAGAATAGAGCTTAAAAAATATTGTCCACATTGTAATAAACCTACTATACATAAAGAAATAAAATAATCTATGGTAACACAAAAACAAAACTTATCGACAATTAGTAGAAATCAAAAAATTGATTATAAAGATATTGATTTATTAAAACTATTCCTTACAGAACAAGGAAAAATTCTTCCTAGACGTGCAACTGGAGTAACTGTTCAACAGCAACGTCAAATAGCAAAAGCTATTAAAAGAGCGCGTGTACTATCCTTATTACCATTTGTAGCATCGAGTTCAATTTAAAAATTTTTAGAGTTAGTAGATTATTTATTGTATAACTTTAGAGTACTATACATTATAATCATACATAACTCTGAACTATTAATTTCTATTTTAATTGAGGTATTTATAATGGGCAATTTTATCGACCGAACTTTCGGTGTAATTGCTGATATTCTTTTAAAGCTTTTACCAGCTAGTAAACAAGAAAAAGATGCTTTTTCATATTACCGCGCAGGGATGGGTGCACAAACGAAAGGGCAATATGCTGAAGCATTAGATAATTATTATGAAGCTCTTGACCTGGAAGAAGATCCATATGATAGAAGTTTTATTCTTTATAATATTGGTTTACTTTTTGGTAATAATGGTGAATATACAGAAGCCTTAGAATATTATCATGAAGCAATTGAATTAAATTCAGATTTACCTCAAGCATACAATAATATTGCTGTTATTTATCATGCACAAGGTGTACGAATTTTAGAATGGGGAGATCAACAAACTGGTTTAACGAATTTAGAAAGACGAGAAGATGATGCGTTAGCAAAGAGGTGTTTTGATGAAGCTGCAAAATATTGGCGTGTTGCACTTGAATTAGAACCAAACGGATATCAAACTGTACGAAATTGGTTTAATTTAACAAATAGACCTTTAAGAGTTTAATCCATGCTTTATGGTTACTGATTTAAATAAGTTCTTTATAACTCGATTTTATTCAAGAATTCAAACTATTTTGTTGTACAATTATAGGTGGCAGATAAATTTCAAATTTATTAGTGCTTTATTTAAATAAACCATTGAATTCCGAAAGTATATTTATTCTTAAATATTTAAACATGTTAAGTCAAAATGGTAGAAACTAGTATAAATAAAGGTTACGTTACTCAAATTATTGGTCCTGTGTTAGACATTGTATTTCCTGATGGAACTTTACCACCGATTTACAGTGCAATTAAAATTGCCACTGAAGATGGGATAGGAAATATTGTTGAAGTTCAACAATTATTAGGTGATAACAAGGTACGAGCAGTTTCAATGCGTTCAACGGACGGTTTAAAACGTGGTATTGAAGCTGTTGATTTAGGAGCTCCAATTAGTGTTCCTGTTGGAACTACAACTTTAGGGCGTATTTTCAACGTAATTGGTGAACCTGTTGATGAACAAGGAGATGTTTCATACGATGAAACTTTACCTATTCATCGTGATGCTCCTGCTTTTACAGAATTAGAAACAAAACCTTCGATTTTTGAAACTGGTATTAAAGTTGTAGATTTATTAGCGCCATATCGTCGTGGTGGTAAAATTGGGTTATTTGGTGGTGCTGGTGTAGGTAAAACAGTATTAATTATGGAATTAATTAATAATATTGCAAAAGCGCACGGTGGGGTATCTGTTTTCGGTGGTGTAGGTGAACGTACACGTGAAGGAAACGATTTATATGAAGAGATGAAAGAATCTGGAGTAATCAACGAAAAGAACTTTGAAGAATCAAAAGTAGCATTAGTGTATGGTCAAATGAATGAACCACCAGGTGCACGTATGCGTGTTGGTTTAACAGCTTTAACTATGGCTGAATACTTCCGAGATGTAAACAAACAAGATGTATTATTATTTATTGATAATATTTTCCGTTTTACACAAGCAGGTTCTGAAGTGTCTGCATTATTAGGTCGTATGCCATCAGCGGTAGGTTATCAACCAACATTAGCTACAGAAATGGGTGCGTTACAAGAGCGTATTACTTCAACAACTCAAGGTTCTATTACTTCGATTCAAGCTGTTTATGTACCAGCGGATGATTTAACAGATCCAGCTCCAGCAACAACATTTGCTCATTTAGATGCAACAACAGTATTATCTCGAAATTTAGCTGCAAAAGGAATTTACCCTGCAGTAGATCCGTTAGATTCAACTTCTACAATGTTACAACCTGGAATTGTTAGTGAAACACACTATGAAATTGCAGAAACTGTAAAAGAAACTTTACAACGATATAAAGAATTACAAGATATTATTGCAATTTTAGGGATTGACGAATTATCGGAAGAAGATCGTTTAACCGTTGCTCGTGCACGAAAGATTGAACGATTCTTATCACAACCGTTCTTTGTAGCAGAAATTTTCACAGGTTCACCTGGAAAATATGTAAGTTTAGAAGAAACGATTAAAGGATTCACTATGGTATTAAAAGGTGAATTAGATGAATTACCAGAACAAGCATTTTATCTTGTAGGTAATATCGATGAAGCAATCGCAAAAGCAGAAACTCTAAAATAAGGAGTAATACTATATGATGAACATTCGCGTTCTAACTCCAGATAGAGTTATTTGTTCGACAACGGCGGATGAAGTTGTCTTACCTGGTTTAACTGGTCAAGTAGGTGTATTAGATGGTCATGCTGCATTAATTACAGCTTTAGATACTGGTTTATTACGAATCAAATTAGATGACAAATGGACGCCTATTATTTTATGTGGTGGATTAGCTGAAATTGATCGAAATCGTGTTACTGTTTTAGTAAACGATGTTGAAGAACTTGTATCGGTTGAATTAAGTGAAGCTACTAAAGAATTAGAAAAAGCTACATTAGCAATTGAAAATGCTGAGACAAGCAAAGCAAGACTAGATGCATCAGTTGAGTTAAAAAAAGCAACTGCACGTCTTGAAGCTATAAATTATTTATCATAAAATAAAAAGTGCAAAAAGATTTAAAACTTTTTGCACTTTTCTAGAAAGCTGTTTATATGCTTTAGCTTATTACATCACATATTTTTGCTCCTTATAAACTAGAAAAGATGCAAAATTTAAACTTATGATAACAAATTCTGATTTTAACTTTACAAATAATAAGACTGTCACTTTGGAATTACCGTTTTCCGAACATATTGAAGAATTACGACAACGTATCTTTCATACATTTTGGATAATTTTATTGTTAACTTTTATAGCTCTTCTTGACGTTAAGCTTTTAGTTAAAATATTAGAATTACCTGTTAGCAATGTAAAATTTTTTCAACTTTCCCCAGGTGAATATTTTATTTCAACTGTAAAAATTTCTTTTTATACAGGGTTACTTTTTGGAAGTCCATTTGCGATAGGACAAATAATATTATTCTTATTGCCAGGTTTGACTAAAAAAGAAACCAAAATTATTTTACCTTTACTATTAAGCTCACTATGTCTTTTTAGTTTAGGGTTAGCTTTTTCTTATTATGTTTTAATACCTGCAGCCTTAAATTTTTTTTTAAACTATAGCGATGAAGTTATTGAACCTTTATGGTCATTTGATCAATATTTTGAGTTTATTTTAGTTCTTTTTTATAGTACAGGACTAGCTTTTCAAATTCCAATTATTCAAATCTTATTAGGTTTATTAAATTTTATATCGGCTAAACAAATGTTAGCTGCATGGCGATACGTAATACTAGTTTCAACAATTATTGGAGCAGTTTTAACCCCTTCTACCGATCCGCTGACACAATTATTACTGTCGGTAGCAATATTAATGTTATATTTTTCAGGAGTAGGTATCCTGTTTTTAATAAAAAATTAATTTATATATATGTACTTAACAAGTATTCAATCCATGGCAACTAACAAGTTTTTTAAAAGTCTTTTATTTACTTTAACGATTGCTGTAAGTTTATTTGGTTTTTGTATTGAAAATTCGGAAGCATATCCTGTATTTGCTCAACAAGGTTATTCGAATCCACGTGCAGCAAATGGAAAATTAGCTTGTGCTAACTGTCATTTAAACCAAAAAGCTATTGAAATCGAGGCACCACAGGCTGTACTTCCTAATTCTGTTTTTGAGGTAGAGATTAAGGTACCATATGATTTAAATCGTCAACAAATAGGAGCAGATGGGAAAAAAGCAGACTTAAATGTAGGTGGAATTTTAATTTTACCTAAAGGCTTTAAATTAGCGGCTAAAAGTCAAATTCCGCCAGAGGTTAAAGCCAAAAATAAAGGTGTCTTTATTTCACCATATAGCACTGAGTTTGATAATATTTTAGTTGTGGGTCCCATTGCTGGAAAAACCCATCAAGAACTTATTTTTCCTGTAGTTGCACCGGATCCAGAAAAAAATTCAGAAGTTAAATATTTAACATATCCAATGTATGCCGGTGGAAACCGTGGTCGTGGTCAAGTATACCCAACAGGTGAAAAAAGCAATATAAATGCCTTTGGAGCTGTACAGACAGGACAGGTTTCAGATATTAGTACATCTGAAAAAGGAGAAAGTAATATTACAATTATTAATTCTGATGGAGCAAAAACTTCTCAAATTATACCTGCAGGCTTAACTTTACTTGTAAAGCAAGGTGATTTAGTTAAAATTGATCAACCATTGAATCTTGATCCAAATGCGGGTGGCTTTGGTCAAGAAGAAACAGAAATTGTATTACAAAACTCATTAAGAATCGTTGGTTATTTAGCCTTTTGTTTCTGTTTATTGTTAACACAAGTCTTTTTAATTATAAAGAAAAAACAATACGAGAAAGTTCAAGCGGCTGAACTTAATTTCTAACAAAAAAAGGAATGACAAATTATTCATAAGTCATTCCTTTTTAAAACAAACTAGTATAGTTCGTCTTCTTGGTGAACAAGAATCGTACAATCTGATTTAGGATACGCAATACAAGTTAAAACAAATCCTGCTTCAACTTGATCATCATCTAAAAATGTTTGTTCAGACTGATCAATCGTACCTTCAGCTACTTTACCAGCACATGTTGAACAAGCACCAGCTCGACATGAATACGGTAATTCAATTCCTTGGTCTTCTGCTGCATCTAAAACAAATACATCATCATTACAATCGATTGTTGTATCGATACCATGTTCTTCACTTTTTAATGCCACTTTATAAGTAACCATATAACTCCTTATTTTAAATAATTAGAAAGTAAACATCGAAAAATTATTTCTTTTGTTACTTTACTATTTAGTATTATACTCTAGTATTATATTACGTAAACTAAATACAAATAAAATTTTTTATTAAATTTTTAAAAACTTTTAATTTTATTGGAATCGCTGTTTTAAACGACTTGCTTTTCCTTTTAAATTTCGTAAATAGTATAATTTTGATCTTCGAACTTTTGATGATCGTAAAATTTCAATCGAATCTATTTTCGGCGAGTGAATTAAAAAAATACGTTCAATACCAATTCCTTGAAATACTTTTCGAACTGTTATCGTAGTATTAATTGAACTATTTTTTTGAGCAATTACAGTTCCTTCATAAAACTGTACTCGTTCTTTATTTCCTTCAATAATTTTAACACCAACTTTAACGGTGTCTCCAATACTAATTTGTGGAATATGTTTTTTAATAAATTCGGTTTCTAAATTAGTAATTGTTTCTTGTTTCTTTAAATTAGACATAAACTAAAAATTGAATATATATTTCAATACCTGATTAATAATAATATTAGATTTTTCTATTTTTGACAAAGGTTAGATATTTCCTAAAACCCAAATTAATTCTATAGAAAAGAATCGAAATTATAGTCATCTAATTACAGATTATTTCTTATAGAATTAATTTTAATTAAAATGTCTTTATTTTAAAAAATAGTATTTTCTACTACTTTGATTAAAATTAACAAAATTTGTTTACAAGACTTTTATCTTAAGTTAAGGATGCCTTTCCACCAGCCTCTTCAATTTGTTTTTTAGCATCTTCAGCAGCATCTTTTGCCAAGCCTTCTTGAACCTGCTTAGGTGCAGATTCTACTAGTTCTTTTGCTTCTTTTAACCCTAATCCTGTTAAGCCACGAACAACTTTTAGCACTGCAATTTTTTTATCGGCTGGAACTTCATCTAACATTAAATTAAACTCTGTTTTTTCTTCAACCGCTTCTACTTCAGCTGGAGCTGCCATTACTACCCCACCACCAACGCTTGCCGATGCATCTACTCCAAATGTTTCTTCAATTTTACTTACTAATTCCGATGCTTCTAATAATGTTAGTGTTTTTAAATCTTCAACAATTTGATCAATTTTTTCTGACATAAAATATTTTTTGTATGTATATGTATATAAGATAATTATTGTAAAAAGTAATTTTTAATAAAATTAATCAAAAGTATTTAAATCTAGTTGAATTGATGGACCCATACTAGTACAAATAAATAAACTTTTAAAATATTTCCCTTTAACACCTGGTGGTCTATTTTGTTCAATTGATTTATACAGTGCTATTAAATTTTCAACTAATTGATTATCTGTGAAATTTGATTTTCCAAAACTAACATGAACAATACCTGTTTTATCAGCTTTGTATTCAAATTTTCCTTTTTTAAATTCAGATAACGTTGCGCTTAATGTAGTACTAACTGTTCCAGATTTTGGAGATGGCATCAATCCTTTAGGACCTAATACTCGACCTAATTTTGCTAATCTTGGCATCATGTCTGGAGTTGCAATTAATAAATCAAAATTAATATTCCCTTGACTAATTTCATCAATCAGATCATCACTACCAACAATATCCGCTCCATTTTGTGTTGCTTCAGTAAAATTTGAAGCATTTGTCAAAACAGCAATTCGAATTGATTTACCTATTCCATTAGGTAAGGTAACAGTTGTCCGTAGCTGTTGATCCGCATATTTTGGATCAATATTTAAATTAGCATGTAATTCGACGCTTTCGATAAATTTTGCAGTAGCAGTTTCTCTTAAAATTTTAATAGCTTCTTCACTGTTCGAATAAATAATATTTTCAGTTCTCTTACGATTTTCTTGTTGACGACGCGATAATTTTCGCATATAATTTCTCCCTTCAAAATTTATAAACTATTAATTAATCTGTAATGGAGATACCCATATTACGAGCAGTCCCTTCAACAATTTTTACTGCACTACTGATTTTAGTAGTATTTAAATCTGGTAATTTAATGTTCGCAATTTCTTCTAATTGAGCTTTGGTAATAGAGCCAACATTTACTCGATTTGGTGTTGCTGAACCCTTTTTAATTTGTGCAGCATTAGCAAGCAAAACTGAAGCTGGAGGTGTTTTAAGAATAAATGTATAACTGCGATCTTCATATACTGAAATTTCAACAGGAATAATAAGTCCGCCTTTATCAGTTGTTTTTGCATTGTATTCTTTACAAAATGCTGCAATATTTACACCATGTTGCCCTAATGCCGGCCCAACAGGAGGTGCAGGTGTAGCCTTACCTGCAGGCAAAGCTAATTTAATTAATGCAGTTATTTTTTTAGCCATATAAATTTGTTCCTATTTTTAGGAAAATATATTCATATAATTTTAACTTTAATTAATTACTAAAATTTAAGTTGTTAAAAACAATGTAGTAAATTAATTGGAGCGATATTTGTATGTTCAGTTTTAATTTAAAAACATAACTAGGTAGTTACAAAATCAAGTAGTTACTGAATTTGTAGTCAAAAAATTCTATTAATGAAAAATATAGACCTCTTAAGAGAAGAGAAACGCGTCCTGAAGGACTCGAACCCTCGACATCTAATTTTGGAGACTAGCGTTCTACCAACTGAACTAAGGACGCGTATACTATAATATAGTTAGAACAATAAAAAAATGCAAGACTTTAAATTTTATTTACTACGATTAATTTATTAATGCAAAAATTCAATAAAACTAAAGGTCAAGTAAGAATTGAAAAATATTTACCCCATAATTTTTTAGCTGAAAAAATAATATTAAGTAGTTTATTAATTAGTTCTGAAGCAATTGATCTCACGTTAAAAACTATTACTCTTGAAACTTTCTATTTTAGGAATCATCAAGAAATCTATAAAGCTATTATCACAATGTATAAGCAAAAATTACCTATTGATATTATTACATTAAACACATTTCTTCAAGATAATGGTTTATTAGAAAAAATAGGAGGAATAAATGTTTTAATTGAATTAATAAATCAAATTCCAAATTTAGTATATTTAGAAGAGTATATTAGGTTAATACAAGATAAATTTTTAAGACGTTCACTCATTAAATTAGGTTACAAAGCAATTAATTCTGGATATATTACAAATCTTCCATTAGAAACTATTTTACGTGAATTTGAAACAGAGGCATTTAATTTGACAAATAAAATTAAAGGTGAATCGCTCTCAAATAGCGCTGAATTATTTTCTAGTATTTTTTCTGAACTCAAAAAAAACTCATTAAATTCTACTTTATCAGGATTATCTTCAGGATTTTATTATCTAGATTCATTTACTCAAGGATTTCAAAAATCTGATTTAACTATTTTAGCAGGACGTCCCTCAATGGGAAAAACAGCCTTATCATTGAATATAACACTAAACATAATCAAAAATTATGAATTGCCTATTTTATTTTTTAGTTTAGAAATGTCTAAAGAACAATTAATTTATCGCTTATTAGCAAATGAAACGAATATAAGTCAAATGCGTTTACGCACAGGAAAACTTTCAAAAAATGAGTGGTTAAAATTGATTAATAAAATTAAAGAATTATCTATTAGTCCATTATTTTTAGATGATACACCTAACCTTTCTATTCAAGATATAAGATCAAAAATTAAAACTATAATTTTTGAACAAAATAAGATTGGATTGGTTGTTATTGATTATTTACAACTAATGCAAAATTCAAATTTTTACACAAATAATAGAGTTCAAGAACTTTCTTATATTACACGTTCATTAAAAAGTATTGCTAGAGAATTTAAAGTACCTTTAATTGTTCTTTCACAATTAAGTCGAAATGTTGAAAGTCGTATTAATAAAAGACCAATTCTTTCTGATTTACGAGAGAGTGGATCTATTGAACAAGATGCTGATTTAGTCTTAATGCTCTATCGAGATAGTTATTATAATTTTAATGAGAAAGAAAGTGCGGCGCTTAATTCAGCTGAATTAATAATTGCAAAGCAACGTAATGGTCCAACTGGTATTATAGAACTTGAGTTTGATACTACCAATATGAAATTTCTAAATACTCAACAGAATTTTAAAAACTAAATGCCCAGAACCAGATTCGAACTGGTGACACGAGGATCTTCAATCCACTGCTCTACCAACTGAGCTATCCGGGCTTACTATAAATTATACTAAATTTAATTAAAAATAACAATAGCTTTATAAATAATTGCTAATTTTCAATAAATTTAGTATAATATATTTTGGGTATAGTTTTTATTATAACTTATTAAAGATAACTTAAAATGTCAGGATCGTAAGATAGCAGCATAGGGTTAAATTATAAGTTAGTATTAAATCTATACCTAAAAAATTTCTTAGTTCAGTTACTTTTTTCATCAAATAGTTCAAATTTTAATAGAATGTGAATACAAATGATTTAATCAGGAATATTAATTGTGTTTTTTTTTTTAAAAATTGATACAATTAATAATGTAGTCAATCTTACTATTTTTAATTTAAAATAAAACGGAATTAGAAATGACAAGTTCATTAGCAAATTTTATCTCGAGTTTAACCGCAGGTGGTTTAGTTGTAGCAGCTATTGCTGTTGCTTTAATTATTATTAGCAAGAGTGATCGTGTTACACGTTCTTAATAATTTAATTTATTCATGTTATAGTTATAGTTAATAAAAAATAAAAAACTTTATTGGTTATTTAATTTATGATAAATATTGGTTTTGGCCCTAATATTATATTAGGTGTAATTTTAGGATTTGGAGTCTTATTATTATATTTTCTACGAATTGTTAAACCAGAAGTTGCAAGAGATGAAGATATCTTTTTTGCAACTATTGGTTTACTTTATAGTTGTATATTAATGGTTCATGGTTGGCGTTTAGATCCTATTTTATTATTTAGTCAAGTTTTAATTATAGCTTCATTACTAGTTGCTGGTTGGGAAAATATCCGATTGCGTGGATTACTGGCAAATATGGCAAAATTAAAGAAAGAACAAAAAAAAAGTAATTAAAATCTTTTCGAATCTTGGTTTCAATTCTATAAACAGTTTTTTTGAATTATGTTTAAAAAATTTTCTAAATTTTGGGCATTAGTTTTATTTTGTATTTTTAACGTTCTAATTACAAGTGCATCGGCTATTGATTTAGATGAAGCAACACGAACAGTAGTAGCTGATTCATCAGGAAAAACAACTGTCTTAACTCCTGAGCAAGTCAAACGTGGAAAGCGTTTATTTAATGCCACTTGTGGGGCTTGTCACGTAGGTGGTATGACTAAAACAAACCCTAACGTAGGCTTAGATCCAGAAGGCTTAAGTTTAGCAACACCACGTCGGGATAATATTGCTAGTTTAGTTGATTATTTAAAAAATCCAACAAGTTATGATGGATTAGAATCAATTGCAGAAATTCATCCAAGTATTAAAAGTGCAGATATTTATCCTCGTATGAGATCATTAACAGATGATGATTTAGCAGCAATTGCAGGTCATATAATGTTACAACCGAAAATTGTAACTGAAAAATGGGGTGGTGGTAAAATTTATTACTAAAAATATTTCTTTAGGCCTGGCTATTTAAAAACCAGGCCTAAAAAATTAATTGTAGTTTTTAAATAATAGTTAAAATATTTCTTAGAGATTTTTTAAATAGTGAAATTAACTCATTTATAAATCGCTAATAAAAAGTTTATATATTACAATTTATTATAAGAGATCGATACAATAATTTTAATCTACCAAGCATGTAGCTCAGTGGAGAGAGCATCAGATTCCGATTCTGAAAGTCGGGGGTTCGATTCCCTTCATGCTTATTTTATTTTTACTTTTACCTTTGGGGCTGATTTGGTTTCGACATTTAAAGATTAGTAAAATATGATGCAGGTCGAAGTTTGTATTCTTCGTTAAAACATACAAATTTAAAATAAATGCTAATAATATAATTCCTTTTAAGTTTCAAGCAGTTAATAATAAAATAACATTTAAAAATAAGCTAAATTTAAATTTTGCTATTTAATCTCATAAATTATTTTATTTAATATATTTTGTTCACTATAACTAGACGTTAGTTTATTTTATAGTTTAGAATAATTTTAATTCTTCTTAATTGTTCCATTTTTTGAACTAAACCTGTGAAGGAGTATTTTAAAGAGATTTAGATGGACGTGGGTTCAATTCCCATCAGTTCCATAGATGCATTCGTGGCCGAGTGGTTGAAGGCACCGGACTCATAATCCGTTTTCCTCTGGAACGTCACTGGTTCGAACCCAGTCGGATGCATAAAAATAAAAATTTTAAGTTTTTAGGATTAAAAATTAATATTCATAATATAATGAATAAATTAAAGAAAAAACTATTAAAACTTTGAAAATTTATTTTTTAATTAAATAAATTCTCAAAGTTTTCGTCTCAATTTACCAGAAACCTAACGAAACTGCTTTATCAATTGGTAAACATGCACCAATACCTAACCAAACAGCTGTAATAAATCCAACTATAAATACTAAGCTTGCAATTGGACGACGGAATGGATTCTGAAACTTATTTACATTCTCAATAAATGGAACAGTAATTAAGCCTAAAGGAACTGCTGCCATAGCTAGTACACCTAATAATTTATTTGGTAATACTCTTAATAAATTAAAAGTTGGGAAGAAATACCACTCTGGTAAAATTTCTAGAGGAGTATTAAATGGATCAGCAGGTTCCCCTAATTGAGTAGGAGCCATAACAGCTAATCCAATACAACAAGCAAATGTCCCTAAAATACAAACAGGGAAAACGTATAGTAAATCATTAGGCCAAGCGGGTTCTCCATAATAATTATGGCCCATACCTTTAGCAAGTTTTGCTCTTAATTTTGGATCTGTTAGATCGGGTTTTTTAATTACTGACATAATGTTTCCTTATTAAAATTTTTTTTCTTAGTTTATTCTTCTTATTAAAGAGGTCCTGAAATACCTTGCTTACGAATCATTAAGAAGTGCGTTAACATTAAAACTGCTGCTGCTAACGGTAAAACAAATGTATGTGCACTATAGAAACGTGTAAGTGTACTTTGACCAACGCTTTCACCACCACGCAAAATTAAAACTAATGGTGGCCCTACAACTGGAACTGCTGCTGGCACACCTGTTACAATTTTACATGCCCAGAATCCGACTTGATCCCATGGTAAAGAATAACCTGTTACACCGAAAGACACAGTAACAACAGCTAAAGTTACACCTGTTACCCAAGTTAATTCACGTGGCTTTTTAAATCCACCTGTTAAATAAACTCGGAATACGTGTAATACAAGCATCATTACCATCATACTTGCTGACCAACGGTGAATTGAACGGATTAGCCAACCAAAATTAACACTTGTCATAATATATTCTACTGATGCAAATGCATCAACAACACTTGGTCGGTAATAAAAAGTCATTGCAAAGCCAGTTGCAACTTGAACTAAGAAACATGTAAAAACAATTCCACCAAAACAGTAAAAGATGTTAACATGTGGTGGAACATATTTGCTAGAAATATCATCTGCAATTGCTTGAACTTCTAACCGTTCTTCAAACCAATCATAGATTTTAGACATAAAGACTATTTATAAAAAATCACGTCACAGTTAAGCACTTTAAATAAGGCGAGAGTGGGATTCGAACCCACGGAATCCGTAAAGATTCATCTGATTTCAAATCAGACGCAATCGACCAACTCTGCCATCTCGCCAAAAGATTAGTTATAATACTAATCTTAATTATAAATTAACTTTCATAAGTACTAATTCCACTAAATTTAACTGAAGCAGGGTTAGGATTTTTTCCAATTGAGAATCCACGACTATTTACAGCAGTCCGTCCAGGATTAACTTTTTCTGGAAAAACCCCATCTTTTGGATGTAAATACTGTACTTCACCGCTTGGGAAAATTCTATAAATTTTGTAATCATTTATTTTGAAAGTTCGCAATTGTGTTCCTAATGCTAAACATTGTTCTTTTCGTGCCAAGTAAAGCAGGTTTTCACCATTACGCATAATAGCTGCACCACCAGTTGGCATCTCAAAAATTTGTTCCTTTTTACTTGTCCAAGTAATAGCGTATTTTTCTTCAACTTCAGCTGCACGTAACCAGCCACCAGTACTTCCACCAAAAGTTGGAAATGGAGTTTGTAAATTTAATGTCATACGTAAAACCTTAATTAATATTAAACGTTCGATATATCATTGTAGTAAAAAAAATTTTTTTTTACGTTAATTTATAAAATTTTCTAGCGGAGAATGGATTTGAACCATTGACCTTCGGGTTATGAGCCCAACGAGCTACCAGACTGCTCTACTCCGCGAAGTTTAATATAAGCAACTCTATATTAATAGTTATTTAAATTATTTTAGCACTGGTTTTTAGAAAAGCTAATATTTTAAATATTTATAGACTATCTTCATTAATTTTTGTTTTGAAGAGGTTTATAAATCTATAATATTATTGAATAATATCATAGATTTAAAATATTTAGTCTTTATAACTAATTAAAAATTTAATTTAAGAGCAATTATAAAATATAAAAATATACCAATTGCTGTAAGATTATTTAAAGTTTTTTCTGCTGAACTAGGTGAACCTAAAGCATTACTTTTACTTGCGAAACCAGATAAGCCCCCGTTATTTTGAGGTGCTCGAAGAAAAATAATGAAAATTAAAAAACCGCTTAATAAAAGCCAAATTAATTTTAACATAATTTTTTAGTAATATTAAATCTTGAGTTTACTCATCAATTTCAAAGACTTCATTAAAGATTTTTGTTACTTTATCACCTGAATCAATAGATTCTAACGGATCTTTTCGTAAACGGTGGCGTAAACATAACGTAATAATTGTGGCAATATCATCAACGTTAACTTTATCTTTTCCATTGTAAGCTGCATAAGCTTTTGCAGCACGATTTGTTACAATATCTCCTCGTAATCCATCAACATCTAAACGACTACAAACTTCCGAAATTTTTACACGTAAATCATAATCCAATGTAACAGTAGGTAATAATTTTTGAGCTGCAACAATACGATCACGTAATTCTTGTTGTTGACTTTCATAATTCTCAATCCACGCTGCAGGAGTTTGATCAAATGAGGTACGCTCTTCAACCACTTTTACACGTAATATTGGGTCTTTAACAGTACGAATTTCTGCGTGCATTCCAAAGCGATCTAGTAATTGTGGACGTAGCTCTCCTTCTTCGGGATTTCCTGAACCAACCAATACAAATCGAGCAGGATGACGAATCGAAATTCCTTCACGCTCAACTGTATTCCATCCTGATGCAGCTGAATCTAGAAGTATATCAACTAAATGATCATCTAAAAGATTAACTTCATCAACATAAAGAATTCCACGATTAGCTTTCGCTAATAAGCCAGGTTCAAATGCTTTAACACCTTCTGTTAATGCTTTTTCAATATCAATGGTCCCGCAAACTCGATCCTCTGTTGCTCCTAACGGTAAATCAACCATAGGAATTTTAATAAACTCCGTTTCTAACGATTCATTATTTTGAATAGCTAGTTTAACTTCATTTCCCATTAAATCTAAATCTGATTTATGTGAATTAAATGGGTCATCTTTTACTACTTCAATTTCTGGAAGCAAATCTGCTATAGCACGAATTGTTGTAGATTTACCCGTACCACGATCGCCCATAATCATAACTCCACCAATTTTCGGGTCAATTACATTTAATTGCAAAGCTAATTTCATCTCTTCTTGGCCAACAATAGCAGTAAAAGGAAAAACTGGTGTATTAAATTTTTGTAAATCTTGTTCTACCATAATTCTTAAATAAGTCTAATATATAAATTTTAGTAAAGCTTGAATTATTGATAAAGCGTTGCACCTAATCGAATTGCTAAAACACTTGCTACTAATGCAATAAGTAATGCGCCATAAACTTGTGAATCATAAATCATAATCTACTCCTAACTCTACTTTTTATAAATTTAGTAACTTTTTTGATTCTAAGGAATATGATATATTTTTGCTAAAAAGATTTTCAACTAATAAAATTTTAGTATTCTATTCTTCTATATTACCAACTAGATTTTGTAACGCCTGGTAATAAACACTGATGAGCCATTTCTCTTAGAACATGACGCGAGACTCCAAAATCGCGATAAAATCCTCTTGGACGCCCTGTTTTCCAACAACGGTTTCGAATACGAATCTTTGCACTATTTCTTGGTAATTTTTGTAACTTAGAATGAATTTCTAATTTTAAATTGAAATCTTCTGTTTTCTTATATTCTTGTAATAAGTTGTTTCGTTTTGCTGCGTATTTTTCTGTTAACTTAATACGTTTTTTTTCTCGTTCAATCATACTTTTTTTAGCCATACAACTCCTATATTTCGTAAATGATATAAATTGTTTATTAAATTAATTTAATGTATAAACTTACTCTACTGTATATTATTTCTCTAATTATAGAAGTATTGTATCGCTATAATATTTATATAGCAATATATTTACATTAATTAATTATTTAAAAAAGTTCATTTAATTAAATTTTGAAATATAAGGAGTATTTTTATTTGGTAAAATTGTATACTTACTTAAAAGTTCTCTAAATTCTTCTCCGTCCATTGTTTCAACATCTAATAATCGTTCTACAATTAAATCAATAATAACACGATTATCCATTACAATTTCAATTGCTTTTTGTTCACAATAATTTATAATTTTACAAACTTCATCGTCGATACGGTCAGCAATATTTTCAGCATATTCTGAACCTTGGGACATATTTCCACCTAAGAAAATTTGTCCTGTATTTTCATCTTCAAGTGCAATCGGACCAATATTTGACATTCCAAAGCGTGTTACCATTTGTCTTGCTAAATTAGTAACTTGTTGTAAATCATTACTTGCACCTGTTGTTACTTCTGGGTCACCAAAAACGACCTGTTCCGCTGCACGTCCACCAAGCGTAGTAATAATTCGAGCTAAAAGTGCTGATCGCGATAATAAACTTTGATCTTCTTCTGGTGTAAACCAAGTTAAACCTTTTGCTCCTCCACGTGGTGTTAATGTAATTTTTTCAACTTCATCGTGCGATTTTAAAACAGAGCCTGTAATAGCATGTCCAACTTCATGATAAGCAATTAATTTTTTGTTTTTTGTATCTTCCATCGGTGCCCCAGCAATACCTCCAATAATTCGGTCAGCTGCTTCATTAACTTCGTTTTTTGTAATTGAAGATTTTTTATAACGAGTAGCTAAAATTGCTGCTTCATTTAAGAGATTAGCTAAATCGGCACCTGAAAAACCGGGTGTACGATTTGCTAATTGAACTAATGAAACATCGTCACCTAATGGTTTATTGCGAGCATGAACTTTTAGAATTCCAATTCGACCTAAACGATCTGGTAAATTAACAGTTACTTGTCGATCAAATCGTCCTGGACGTAATAAAGCTGCATCTAAAATATCTACTCGGTTAGTTGCCCCAACGACAATTACACCTTTATTTTCTTTAAAGCCATCCATTTCTGTTAACAATTGATTTAATGTCTGCTCACGCTCATCATTTCCACCTCCAATACCAGCACCCCGTTCACGACCTACAGCATCAATTTCATCAATAAATACAATACAAGGTGCATTCTCTGATGCTTTTTTAAATAAATCTCGTACTCTTGCTGCACCAATACCGATAAACATTTCAACAAATTCAGACCCAGCGACGCTAAAGAACGGTACATCTGCTTCATTTGCAATTGCTTTAGCTAATAAAGTTTTTCCTGTTCCCGGTGGTCCAACTAATAGAATACCTTTTGGAATTTTTGCTCCAACGATTGTATATTTATCTGGTTCTTTTAAAAAAGAAACAATTTCTTCAAATTCAGCTTTTGCTTCATCAATACCAGCAATATCATTGAACCCAACACCTGTATCTGGTCGTCGTTCAAATCTAGCTGTTGATTTTCCTAGATTCATAGGTGATTGGCCAGATCCACCTCCAAAATTTTCGGAATTTTGGAAGAAATAAATTAAACCACCAATAAAAATTAATGGTAATAATACATTACTAGCTATCGTGAAAAAGAGATTTTTTCGCTCAGCCGGGTGAGCATCAAAATCAATATTATATTCTTTCAATTTTTGAATTAATTGTGATGCACCAACTGGAATTTCAACACGAATTGTTTGAGGTCGATTTCCTAATTCAGGACTAGAAGCTTGAACAATTGCATTCCGACTATTATCATAAAGATCAACTTGCTTTACCCATCCCATTTCTAAGTATTCTAAGAAACGTCCATAAGTCATTCGTGAACTCACAACATTCTGGTTTAGTTGTGCACGATTTCTTATATTTTCAGGACTTTGTGGACCATTTGCATCAAATTCTTTTATTCCTACATTAATACTGCTAATAAGAATTATAACTAAAAGTATAATTCTAAAAATGATATTACCCATTTTTATTTAAGTTAAGTTTATATAAATTTGTTCTTGTCTAAATTTTAACATAATTAAATTATTAAAAACAACAATATTTTTAGAAATTTAACTATTTTTATTTGGTTAAAGTTTTATCTTTTAAAACCTAGATATTATTCTCTTAATTAATTTTTAAAATTTTAAACTGTGTGAAATTTGAAGAACAGAAAAAGTGTAAATTATTAAAATAATAAAAAATTAATCTAGCTAATACTTACTTACTCAAGAAAATATCTTCCAAAAAGTCTATTTTCTTGAGTACAGTTAACTTAGATTTCAAATTGATTGCCACGGCGATATTGTAAATATGCTGCGACAAAAAGACCAAATGCGGATACAGTGATCATACCTAAAACGATTCCAGATAATAACGGTTCTACCATTTATTTTTAATTGTTAATATTGAAATAAATTATGTAATATATATATATATTCTTCAAGATTTGGATTTAATAAATTTGTAAATTTAAAAAGTAAATTTATAATTTATTATTATAAAATTTTCAAAAATTATCTAAATCCAATTGCTGCTTGCCAAACAAAAGCTAATAATAAGAAGAAAACAGGAATAATCGGTAATACATCAACAATTGGACTAAATATGATATATGCTTCTGGTAATCGAGCTAATAATAAACTTTCCATAAGTAAAATCTAGATATGTAAAATTAGTAATGTTAAATATATTAAATTTAATACTATTAATTTTACTATAAAATGAGTAAAAATTTGATTTATATTATTGATATTTTTTAATTCTAACTTATTTTAATATACAATTAGATAGAAATAAATTCACTTTGGAATTTTGGTAATTTGGCAAGTTACCTATTATTTTTCTGCCACTAACTTTTTTTTTATAAAATTACTTAAAAGAATTATAGTACACTGTCTTACCTTAAACGAAATCTAATTCTTAGGTTATTAAGTTAATATACTTAGATATATAGAAAATATAACCATTTTTATGAATTCTAATTATTAATTAATTTGAGTGACTAGAATTTGTAAAAAATTTATAAAATTGGATAATATTTAAAGACACTTTAGGATAGACTATCAATTAAAGGTTACTTATTTTTATAAATCTTAATAAATAGTTTCTCCTTCGGTTTTAGACTTTTTACATTTCTAAAATTAGAGTTAAAAAATAATCGACAAGAGTGAATACAGTTGTCATTAATAGTTCTTATCATTTGTATAAATTAGTCTAAAAATTTTAATAATAATAAAATAGAAATATGACAGCAGCATTTTTACCTTCAATTTTGGTGCCAATTGTTGGCCTTATTTTCCCCGCTTTTAGTATGGCATTGTTTTTCTTATATATCTCAAAAGATGATATTGGATAAACGAACTATTAATTTTAATTCTAAGTATCAATCAGATAGTATTTAATATCATTGATATTTAGAATATTTTTATTCAATATTTTTGAAATTTAAAAGTTTAGATAGATAATCAAACCTTTCTAAAATTTTAAATTAATTTAATTAATATTTTTTAGTTAAAATAAAAATTTATTTCTCTATTGACGTATAATTAGTTATAGAAGTTGATAAGACTAACGTAAAAATTAAATACATTAAGGTTTACTAGTTAAATAATTTTATTTAAGGATTATAAAATATGACCATTGCTATTGGACAAAACCAAGAACGTGGCTTATTTGATCTTATTGATGATTGGTTAAAAAAAGATAGATTCGTTTTTGTTGGCTGGTCAGGTTTATTATTATTTCCTACTGCATATTTAGCAGCAGGTGGATGGATGACTGGGACAACATTTGTTACATCATGGTATACTCATGGTTTAGCTAGTTCTTACCTTGAAGGATGTAACTTCTTAACTGCTGCTGTTTCAACGCCAGCAAACAGTATGGGACACTCATTATTACTTTTATGGGGTCCAGAAGCACAAGGTGACTTCACTCGTTGGTGTCAAATTGGTGGTCTTTGGACATTTATTGCTTTACATGGTTCATTTGGGTTAATTGGTTTCTGTTTACGTCAATTCGAAATTGCTCGTTTAGTTGGAATCCGTCCATATAATGCTATTGCTTTTTCAGGTCCAATTGCAGTTTTCGTTTCAGTATTCTTATTAT